CGTGGGGCATTGCGATAGGAAGGAATGCCCAGTATACTACTTGAGCCGAGTGATCACAGGTCCGGGGACAGGGTACTCAGTTGTGGAAGGGCACTGCCTCACATTAGTCTTTGTTACTCAGAAGTTGCGTCACTACTTCATGTCCTTCACAGTTCATATTGTGACAAGATGTGACCCAATCAAACACTTAATGTCTCGAGCTATACTATACTCATAGGGAGAGCTGCTCGGCGGTTCCTCACTCTAGCAGGCTATGACATGAAATGTGTAACTCCCAACGCAATGAAAAGTAAAGCCTTAGTTGATTTGCTTGCCCATTTCCCGTGTGGAGAATATGAATATGCACCTCCAGCAGAACTCTCAGCTGCAGTATTGGAGGAAGCCAACAAATTTCAGAAAACTTGCCTCCAATGTAAATTCTACCCATGTCCAGCAGAATGTGCCTTAGAGCATTATATTATGAAGACTGGAGAAAGCCCTATATTGTATTTCTTTTCTGGATCAAAAAATCCTCCCCTCTGAAACAAAAGATGTAGTTGGAATAAAGAAAAGGGCATTTTGCTTCTTTGTTAAGCAAGGAGAACTTTACAGGAAGGGCTATAATGGCCATCCTCTCCATCCCTCGAGAGGATGTGCAGCAGGTTCTCGAGGAAGCCCACGCCCCAGGACATATTGGCGGCGCAAAGATATATGATCACCTGATGACCTGGGGGTACTATTGGCCAACTATGGAGATAGATTCAGCAACATTTGTTAAGAGGTGCAAGGTTTGTCAACTACATGGCAACCTCATACATGCTCCAGCCGTGGAACCCCCTACCCATTGAAAACCTGTGCCCTCGATTTCATCGGGAAAATCACCACTCCCTCGAGGGGAAAATGTTTCATTTTAGTAGCAACAGAGTTGTTCACCAAATGGGCAGAAGCAGTTTCACTACGCCGAGACAACTCTCCTTCAAGTTGAGCCAATGCACTTGTAGCTTTCTCGAGCGCTGCTGAAGTCTGGGCGTACTCCTCGAGATGATGGGTATCAAATCTTGCCTTTTCCACTGCACCCAGCCTGGCATGAACCCATCTCAGATCAAACCCAAAGCACCCCTCCATATCTCGAACGGTCTTCAAAGACATCAGCTGGTACCTCCCCCATTACATAAGCAAAAAGTTTGAAGATTATTGGGAAAAGCATGTCTACCGCGTATCCTCGAAGTTCTCTTCTCTGGGGTTGGAAAAAGTTTAAGGGTAAGCTGTCCAGATGGATTCCATAAGGATGGACGTGGTGCGTTGAACACTAAGGCCTCTCCACTCGACGTAATCAGGATTTCTACTCAAACCCAACTAAGCCCTGAGGACACCTTCTGCTCGGAGGGCACAATCCAGCATTTCTTACAAAGTCTTACAACGGATGTGAGCTTAACAACCCTCGTGCCATGCCCAAGCCCTTACCTTCGCCCTATACCGAAAGATATTAGTTCATTGATCAACTACCACTTGATCCTCTAGGTAAAGGAATTTCTCTAAGGTGCCAAAGAGTCCCCTCCTAATAAGTAGGGCTTTGCTGGTCTTGCAAGCATTCGTCTACGTTTGCTCGCAAAACTGCTAAGATTAAGATAGCCAATCCCGTTTTGTTTCGGCAGAAACGAATCAATTTCGAACAGTGTATTATAGTCGACGGGCCTCTAGCGAGGATCGGACCCAGATAATCAATGTATTCATCGTGCCCCCCCCCGGTTCGGTGAAAGAATTTAGATTTCCCGATGAGGTAGCCTGCTGGGACTTTGCTAGAAAAGGGATTAGCGGCTTAATGCATGGATTTGAGCTGTGAAAGGCCTTGTAAGTGCCTTGCTCATGCCTTCCCGCCTTACTATGTCAAGAGCCAAAAATGCACTCAATGAAGGCCACGATCAATAATAGGGGTTTCTCTCTCAATTAACAAGCCCAGGGATCACAGATGAGATCTAACCTAGTGGTTTCGCTTTAATTCATTAACTATATGAAGATCTTATTTCTTACCTACTAGATCGATTGAAAGAAGCCTTCGGGTTACAGTCAACTCATAAAATACTCTACTAAGGAGATATTCTTTCTATCCATAAACAGAAAGGGAGCACCGCTTACTCAAGCACTAGTACCGTCTAAGCATCCCGCAGCTGATGAAAGAGTACCGGCAACTGGTTGAGCTTCTATTCTAGGATCAGACCTGCAGCTCTTGCAGTAACAGCTTAGGGGGGATTGGTTTGAATAGCCCTATTGACCAGGAGAGTAAGCATTACCGCAGCTTTTACTCTGTTGCAGGTATAAAGTGAGTTCCATACCATGAAAAAGATTGAAATAGGACCAGGAAGACAGCCCGCCACTGGAACTTGTTTTGCTCTCGGTCTGCTCGTTCCCACCTGTCTTCTTCCCACTATGTGAAGTGAAAGATCTTTCACTTCACCATAGCAGGAACCTCGCTAACCTTAAAGGTCAGTTACGCAAACCACTGGGGTCCTCCACCAGCTTTCAAAAAGTGCACTCACAATTAGGTTCCCTTGTGAAGATATACCCTTAACAGTCAAGGTTCAAGTCGGAATAGCAGATATCTATATGTCAGCTCTTTGATCAACTTCGCTGGAACCCTTCTCAGGCTGAGGATTCCGCGTCAATATTTGCCCTTCTTAGGGCTACTTTTGTGCTTAAGGAAAAGAAGGCTTGAGAGGTTCTCCCGTTCTGCTCGAGATCTTGTAACAAATTAGATAGCCTTCTCAAGGACGACTCTCCCGTAGCGCTATTGGGGGAGTCGAGAGCGCGAGCCCCCCGCCCTTCCCAATCCCCGGCCGGATAAAGGACCTTCATTCGCTGCATGATCTGAACCTTGACATCGAAGAGGTCTTCCGCCTGCATACGGGCGAAGTCTATTTCTGCGGCACTGGGGAAGGGCTGAGAAGCTAAAAGTCGCCGCTGTATGGACAAAATGGAATCGCCCCCGATCAGCTCATCGGGCTCATATGGAAAGCGACCGGGGCTAGCAGCCCCCTCTGTCGAGTTGGAAATGGTATTCCCGTGTGGGGGGCCTGCATCAGCAGGAGCGTTTGAGGTGCCTTCCGTCGATGTCCGGATATATTCCCCCCAACTCTCAGAACCTTCCGTCGATGTTCGGATATATTCCCCCCAACTCTCAGAACCGGAGGAATTCATTCCCATTATCGGGGGGCTTCCCAAAAAACATCCAAAAAGCGTGAGCGACATAGGTATGAAAACCGCGAACCTACGACCCCTCTTTTTCAAAAAGTCCGCTAAAGCTCGCACACCAAGAGAGACACCGCTTTTGCAAAGTTGGGTGTAACCGGCGGGGAAAGCGCCCGCACAAACAAGGAAAAGTAGTAAAAAAAAAAGAAAGCAAAAAATTCTTGTGTATAATTTGCGATGGTGCTCGCTCACTTTCCCCGCAGGGACATCCACAATAGAGCCGGTGCGCTTGACAAGATCTCCTTCTTTAATAGCAGTATCACTACCAAAGACAACAATCCCTACATTCTCATTCTCATTCTCAAGATTCAAGGCTATTCCTTTCACACCGCTGGCAAATTCAACCATTTCCCCAGCTTGAATCTCGTTCAACCCATAAACACGTGCAATCCCATCTCCAACTGAGACCACTCGACCAATCTCGTCCACTTGAAAATTCGTGTAAAAGTTGCTAATTCTACTTTCTAATAGAGTCGTTAGTTCAGCAGCTCTCGGAGAGAATTCCATGATTCTATTTCTTTTGGGCTATATATAAGGGGGAATACCACTTTCATTTTTCATCACGTATGGTGCACTGAGTTACTTACGTTACGGTCTTCAGCAGGTAGGCTACACAAAGAGAAAACACTTTTCTCTTTTCTACGAGCATTCCTGTTTCGTTTTCTACTTGGCTGTACGACATGAGTTTCAGTATCCCGTCAACCCCCGCTGAAGCACAGGAAAAATGTTGACCACGATTTCGAACTTAAAAAACCATTTGCTTGCAATGCGTGGACAGCTCAAACAGTACGCCCACTAGAGCCTTCATACATACTATTATACTATTCCTAAAGTACACTGAACACTCGCCCAATCTTGAAAGTGGAGTGGGATCAAGAAACTCGCATACCTTGAATCTAGCCTGCAATCCTTTCGCACTTCTCTTAAGAGATAGCAAGCAAGCCCGCCACTTCTATTATAGGGAATCGAACTCTATAGCGCCACTTTTTTTTCTTTTCACTTCTTTTCTATCACTTATGCCTTTTCTCAACTTTAGTGTGAAACCTGCCTAAGGAAAGAAACTTGAGGTAAGAACATAGATAAAAAAAAGGATGCGAAAGCTACTGACTATAGAGAGTAAGGATGCTTTAGCTACTTCCTATATATAGGATTTATTAGCCGACTTATCAGAGATCGAGAGAATTGCCATAAAGTGAAGACAGAAACCAGGCAAAGGTGTACTAGTACCAAAAGTGAGTAGACAAGAGGGCTGTCATTGGGGGGACCCTGCTTTGAGACTCTATTACCTATAAGATAGATATCAGTAAGACGTGATATGAGAAAGTTAATGGAAAAGTCAAGCATAGTCCTTAGGTACAAGATCAGAGGAGTCAAAGAGGAGATGCCCTACCGGGGAGGTGGCGGGCTATAATTAGTTTAGAATATAGAAAGCAAGTAAATGAGGGAATTCTCCACCTTGGCTGGTACCAGACCTTTTTTTGGCGCACCTTTGCCTCACAGGTCGATCTCCCATATGGTAGGCGTTGGGCCCTATGGAACTTTCAACGAAAGAAGTTCTCCACGCCTTTTCTGGTGCTTCGTGCCTGCTATGATTGCTTGTCTCTTCGATTGCCGGACCTATCCCCGATCATGTATTTGATAGAGTTGGAACCATTGCTTAATAAAGATCTGCTTGATATCCCTCCATAACTTCATAAGAAGATGATCGCCCATCTGATACGATAGCCTCACTCCCCCTCCCCTCGATCTATTTACCGACCGAAGGCAATGGCCCTTACCCTTAGGATAGGCGAATGGTTCTACAACTGCAAGCACATGAACTCGCTCTCATAGACAGACTACGGGCTAGAGGGACGAAGACTCCAAAGCACAGACCGAAGCAGACGTAAAATAAAAAAAGTCTCTTGAAATAGTCGATTTAGTAGCCTGCTTTGACCCACTTCCTTAGCTACCGAGCTTCAAACCCCTAATATGACATTGAACTGACTGACTGACTTGCTTAACGCGTCTGTTCTGTCTGGAAAGCCAAAGACTAACATAGGTGCTTCCTATATCGTCATGAATACAGATTGAGAGAGATGGTGGCCCAAACCTAGGCTGTGACGCTTCCTCTTGAGTACACAATTCAGACTTGAAGTTCGTTTACACAGTACGAGAAAGACAATTCTAAAGAATGGGACTTTCAGAAACTTTTTTAGATTCTATTCTTTAATATAGCATCAATTTTAGATTCTATTCTTTAATATAGCATCAACATGACAATAACATTAGAAAGTGAGATTGGCATTCATCCATCAATCGGGACTAGTCTTTATTACTTTATAAAAAAAAAAAGAAAATTCCTGCAAAGCAAAGAAGTGTTTGCTTCTCTCATAGGTTCAGAGTCCTATAAGTATCCCTTAGTCTGAGCAGCTTGTTCCTTTGGAACGTTAGCATCATATCTTTGGATTTAAGTCAAACAAGGGATATATTAGACTCCATCTTGTTTATGAGTTCATGATCAGGCTGAGAGAAAATAGGCATAATAGCATAGCCTGAATACTAGAATTATCAACATTGGAATTGTTAGCAGCCAAAGATGAGTCAATGGCGTCTACTATTACCTGATGAGAAGAATCCACCCTCAACTGAGAATCATGAGAAGCAGTACTGGTTGAAGGATCGGCAGAAATCTGTATGTGCTGAGAAGTCTTTTTATTATTTATTAAAAGAAAAAGATTCTGCTCCGTCTGATTGTCCGCAGTCTTTTTTGGAAGATTATATGTATTCTCGAAAGATGATTGGACGGTCTTGCCCGTTGGCCTGTAGACTTGACGTGGGGGAGCTTTTCCTCGTTGACCTTGTGAAGATTTTTTCCTATAGGCATTAGAGTTAGGAGCTGACGGCTGCTGCTTGGACTTCTCTTTGTTGGCTGCATCAGTTGTACTTGACTTTTTCGAACGAAGTTTGAAGTTTGACTTTGAATAACCCTGTTTGGAACAAGACGTGCAATATCGTTCCGTGGGGTCTTTCTCATAGACGATTTTATGCCATCTTCCTTCGTTTTTCCCATGCCTAACCAGACCCTATTAGGTTAGGCTTTTTCTTGAGAAGATCCACCTCAACGCATACCCTTGCGACACCGGGTCGAGATGGGGGTCGGACCATCCGATTAATAGCACTTTGCCTACTACGTTAGCAATAGTAGTAGTCTTGAAAAAAACAGATCGGAAGATTCGGAAACGGAATCCACATATTAACGAATCTGAAGAGATAATCTTTGATGTACGTTGCATCTTTCAACCAAAGCTTAATGGTTTCTTCTGGAAATGTTGGAATAGATCTCAGAGTAAAAAATATGTACATTTTAGTAATGCAAACAATCCTTTTTTTGGAGCTGACGCTCTTTTTTTTGTTGGTTCATAGTCCACACGGGGTTCTGGTCTTGTTACTTTATGTTCCGGATAAAATTGATCCCTCGATCAAGTCCTAACTAGAAATCTCTTAAGAAAAGACGAGAAATCGTTTGGATTCGAGGCGAAAGCCTTCCCCGCCGTTACGGGGTTATTCTGCTCTAATCTCCGAAATCGAAGGACTTCATACGGGCCTGAGGACTTAGTATTGATTCATGCAAAGATGCTCCTCTAAAGCTGGAATAAGGGATTGTCCACTCCACCGCCCCGAAGAGCAGTGGCTCTGTTGTTTTGCACGCCTACGGGGAGAGACTCAAAAAGTACCGACGCTCAATCGAAAGAAAGATAAATCCACTATATGCTTAACTCATGCCCCAGGAATCCCTAGACACAGGGGGTACGAACTCATTTTTTACTGGAGGGAAGGCTGGGGAAAAGCATAGAGCGTGCGGGCTCAGCTCTCGCACTCCTCCCATCCGCGAAGCTGAGGCGGGATAAAAAGCATAACTCCCCGGTCTCATAGGTTACCTTTCGATCTTCCTCCCCCCGTGACGCTCCCAAATCGATCGCTATCCTTTTCTTGCTTTCTTGTTGTCTTGAATTGTTATAGAGCGGCTTTATATTAGGTATAGTTGGTAGGATGAAGTGGGATGAAGCCTTAGTGGATATAGCAAGTGTGACGGGGAGGCGGCTCGGGCGTAGTGGGTCTGGACGCCTAGCACGAAAGAGCCTTCTCTGGTAGCGGCACTATACCTTAGTCTCTCTCTAGCTTCCAGTCTATATAAAACATAGTTAGCAGAGGTCAGTCTGTCTGGCGTTCCCTCGCGTCAAGGGCTACTTTTGCATCGGATCTCTCTCGTTCTCGTTAGGGAATTCCCGAGGC